TCCCTAGATACATACATCTATTCAATTGAATTCTGGATCTATTCCAAATATATCGATCTACTGAAGATTCAAAACCAATAAAATTTGTCTTTAGAGATTTCAATACAAAAAAAAGATGAAATCCTTCCAATGGATTTCAAATTGAAAACTTATTCTTCGGTAAATCAATTACGAAATGCTTTTTTTTTAGAATGCCCAATATCCGCTTTACATCTTCTATTTGAAAATGTTCAATTTTCAGAAGCTCTTCTTGACTCTTATTCAAAAGATCTAATAATGTATGTATATTGGACCTTTTGAGGCAATTATAGATCCTGGAAGGCAATTCTAATTGGTCAATAAAAATACATTTCAATGCTATTTCGTTTTTTTTTAGTTTAGCCAATCCATCATGAAAGGTAAAAAAGGGTAAAGTAACCCCGGTTTGATTGTCCTCTAAATTTTTGTCTTGTTCTTCCGCATGTAGAAAAGGAAGAAATAAATCAATTAAATTGCGGGAGGCTTCGTGAAGTGCTTCTTTAGGAGTTAAACTTCCATTCGTCCATATTTCGAGAAAAAGTATCTCTTGTTTTTCATTCCCATAAGAATGAATACTATGATTCGCATTTCGAACAGGCATGAATACTGCATCTATAGGATAACTTCCATTTTGAGCGTTATTTGGTATTTTCATACGATATCCCCGATTCCTCTCGATTTGTAATCCAATACACAAGTCGATTGGTTCCGTCAGGCTAGCTATATGCTGTGCAGTATCAACGATTTCCACAGAAGGCGGTGAGGTGATGTCTTTTGCAGTAATGTTTCCAGGACCCTTGACACAAATAGATGCGTCGCAAGTTCCATACAGATTACTTCTCAATACAATTTCTTTCAAATTCATTAAGATTTCGTGTACGGATTCTTCAATACCGACTATGGTAGAATATTCATGTGGTATCTTTTCAGATTTTGCATGTGTTATACATGTTCCTTCCACTTCTCCAAGCAAAGCCCTTCGCATCGCGATGCCGATCGTATCGGCTTGACCTTTCAGAAGCGGAGACAGAACAAAACGGCCATAATAAAGATGCTTACTATCTGTTCTTGATTCAACACACTTCCACTGCAGTGTCCGAGTAGATACTGCTACTTCCTCTCGAAGCATAGTAATATTATTTGATCAGATCATTGAATCATTTATTTCTCTTGAAATACGTTCAATTAGTATTTCTATATACGTCTTTTTTTTGGAGGTCGGCATCCATTATGTGGCATAGGGGTTACGTCTTTGACAAAACTTAATAGTATACCACTTCTACGAATGGCTCGCAATGCTGCATCTCTTCCGAGACCGGGACCCTTTATTCTGACTTCTGCTCGTTGCATACCCTGATCAACTACTGTACGAATAGCATTTGCTGCTGCGGTTTGAGCAGCAAATGGCGTCCCTCTTCTTGTGCCCCTGAATCCACAAGTACCGGCAGAGGACCATGAAACCACCTGACCCTGTATATCTGTAACCGTTACAATGGTATTGTTGAAACTTGCTTGAACATGAATAACTCCTTTTGGTATTCTACGTCCATTTTTACGTGAACCAATACGTCCATTCCTACGTGAACCAGTTCTTGGTACGGGTTTTGCCATATTTTATCATCTCATAAATATGAGTCAGAGATATACGGATATATCCATTTCATGTCAAAACAGATCTTTTCTTTTATTTGTGCATTGGATACCTTGTAGAGTCCCTTTTTAGAGATATTATCCTTGTCTCTGTTTATGCCTAGGGTTGGAGCAAATTACTATAATTCGTCCCCGTCTACGGATCAGTCGACATTTTTCACAAATTTTACGAACGGAGGCCCTTATTTTCATAATTTGTTTTCCTTACTTTAATTACGAATTGACTCTTTAGAAGAAAATAAGTCTCTTGAAATTTTGAACCTCGAATTGTATCCCAACGAAAGGAATGTTGAAAAAGCCAACTAATCGTTTGAATCCTTGTTGCGGAGTCTATAATCTATAAATTATGCGCCCCCGGGTTGAATCATAACGACTTACTTCAATTTTTACTCTATCGCCTGGTAGTATTCGTATAAAACTACGCCGTATCTTTCCTGAAACATAACCTAGGATCAGATCCTCATTATCTAAACGAACTCGAAACATACCATTGGGAAGTGATTCAGTAATTAAACCTTCATGAATCCATTTTTGCTCTTGCATTCTAGATAACCCCCTTTGAAATAAATATCAACTAATGGAGGAGGAATGATAATAGACAACCTGCACTTCTTCTTTTTTTCACAAAACAAATAGGAAGTTGTGGATTTAATTCGGATACCTGAAGGATTACCATATATAACACAAAATTTCTCCCCCGATTCCTTCTAGTCGAGCCTCTCGATCTGTCATTATACCCCGAGAAGTAGAAAGAATTACAATCCCCATTCCTCCTAAAATCCTAGGAATTCGTTGATAGTTGGAATATATTCGTAGACCGGGTCGACTGATACGTTTTAAAATAGTTCTATATGGTCCTTTCCTATTCCTTCTATGTCGCAGAGTTGAAACCAAGAAATTTTTCTTGCTTTCTCGATGTTTTCGCACATTTTCAATAAAGCCTTCTCGTAGAAGTATTTTAACAATGCTTTCGGTAATATTCGTAGATGGGATTCGAACCGTTCCCTTTTTATCCATGTCAGCATTTCGTATAGAAGTTATTATGTCGGCAATAGTGTCCCTACCCATGACGAACTTTAATTATTGGTGCCTCCGATTTTTGATATAATCAACATGTTCTGCTTTTTTTTTTATGAATTTTGAAATTATTAAATTAAAGGTATATGCATGAGACACAATCTACTAAAAAATTGAATATATTTCAATTTCGGATACCCTATTAGTGTTTTAGTATTTATAAAACCTCAGGAGCTAATGAAACTATTTTCGTAAAATTCAACTGTCTCAATTCTCGAGCAATCGCACCAAAAACTCGAGTTCCTTTTGGATTTCCTTCTTGATCAATGACAACTGCTGCATTGTCATCATATTGTATTATCATACCGTTGTCACGTTTGAGTTCTTTACATGTACGTACAATTACAGCTCTGATCACTTCTGATCTTTGTAGAGGCATATGGGGTACTGCTTCTTTGATTACAGCAACAATAACGTCACCAATATGAGCATATCGTCGATTACTAGCTCCTATGATTCGAATACACATTAATTTTCTAGCTCCGCTGTTGTCTGCTACATTTAAATAGGTTTGAGGTTGAATCATTTTTTTTCTTCGCCCTTTGCATGAAAAAAAAGGAGGAAATATTGTTTGTTCAGAAATAAAAAAAAACTCGACTGTTTTTTTTTTTATTTTTCCGCATATCCGCAAAAAAGGCCCTTTCTATTGGTTACACATTCCTATCCCGCAATAACGAATTGAGTTCGTATAGGCATTTTGGACGCAGCGATTGAAATAGCTTCTCTGGCTACAATTTCGGATACTCCACTCATTTCATAAAGTATTCGACCTGGTTTAACAACGGATACCCAATATTCGGGGGATCCTTTCCCCGAACCCATACGCGTTTCTGTAGGTCTTACTGTAACGGGTTTGTCTGGAAATATACGTACCCAGATTTTTCCACCGCGACGCGCATACCGTGTCATTGATCGTCGCCCCGCTTCAATTTGTCTAGATGTGATCCAAGTGGGTTCAAGTGCCTGAAGCGCGTATCTACCGAAACAAATACGATTGCCTCGATAAGATATTCCTTTCATTCTCCCTCTATGTTGTTTACGGAATCTGGTTCTTTTGGGGTTATAGTTGATGGTTGTTTCTCAATGCCATCTCTACTTCAAAACCGGACATGAGAGTTTCTTCTCATCCAGCTCCTCGCGAATGAAACGATAAAAAAAAAATTACAGATATATGTATTTAATGAATACTACGCCGAATCGTGGGATTTTTTGAGGTCGAATCTATCACGTAGGAATTTTCTATCTTATCTTGTCTTTATTTTGTATATAAAATTAAAATTTGAAGTCTATTTTTATTATACTTTAATATTTTTAATTAAAAATTTGTATTTTTACCTTGCTTGATTGGATTATCCAATCCAAAACTTAGCAATCCTATAAGCTTTCGCGGGCGAATATTTACTCTTTCAATATATCTATTTATAGGGTCATCCCGGGACCTCTCAGATCAGAATAAATTAATTGGTTCTTGGTTCGTTCCGCCATCCCACCTGATGAATCATTAGGATTCGTTTTCAATAGAATCTTTTGCAGTCACAGGTTCCGTCGTTCCCATCGCTTCTCAATTAATGGCTAGGCCCGAACTTTGCAATAGAGCTCCTAATTGATTTCTGAGCCAATCTTCTCAGTCTTTATTGACTCGGCGCTCTTTATTATTTTTATTATAACTTTGGTACATCTAATTACTTACTTTACTAATTATGGTTATGGACGAATCCGTATTTATGCTTTATTACATTGCCTTTTTTGAGATGATTCACAGACCATACATCATATTGAAATCATATATCCTTGATACTTTATTTTTCTCTTTCTCTCGCCCTTCCATTTATCTATATCCCCTTATTTTTCTTTCACAACCTTATCCTTATAATCTGATTGATTTACTTTTATTTTTATGTGAAAAATATTTCAGTTGCTACAACGATATGATCGATACATCATATAGTGACTGGTTCCTTGGATTCAGATAATACGAAGCAATGAGTTGGTTATTAGTTCTATAATTATTAGTTCATACTGTGGGTTGGTTCCCTGTTTTTTAACCCTAATAAAAATAAAAACCAACGAGTCACACACTAAGCATAGCAATTATATCAAATGATTAATCGAATTTTTATTCAACCCTATAGAATTCAAATTCTAAAAATTAGAATTGCTCTTTTTTCATTGAACGAAAAAATAATGAAAGAGTTGGTTATTTTTTGTTTCATCACTAGATAGAACGTAAAAATAATCAAAAGACCATTACTCCT